ATTATATATACATATGATATATATATTAATATATAAATATAAATATTATTAATATATAAATATAAATATTAAGGGGTATATCTCCGACATTTAGATGGATAAATATGTATCATGATCTACATGATCTATACTAGATCTATACTATATAATGAATATGTATGTTGACCCATATCAATTAATTTGTAGAATGTATACTCATACAAATTACTCATGTGCCAGGAACCAGATTTGAACTGGTGACACGAGGATTTTCAGTCCTCTGCTCTACCAGCTGAGCTATCCCGACCAGTCACGACACATCGCATCATCCTCATTTTATTTTAATATAGGACTTGGGTCTATGTCAATTAGAAAAACGAAAAAAGTATTACAAAGTATTATACAGGCCCTGTATAGAATTTCTTGGATCTTCAAAAAAAAATTCTAAGTTTCAGTACAAATAATGATATATATTGTTAATTATTCAATTTAAATTTTAAATGGGGATTCCTTGCTCAAAGATGTTCGTTTGTACGTGTATCATATATATAACACATGAGGCTTGTGATAAGAAAAAAATTTCCGCTCAGATCCGTTTGTGAAAGAGTAGAATGAATGAGAAACATAACGAATTTTGAATCGCTAACAAAATGATAAAAGATAAATAATTAGGGAGTCAACCGTTTCGTTTTGGGGATAGAGGGACTTGAACCCTCACGATTTCTAAAGTCGACGGATTTTCCTCTTACTATAAATTTCATTGTTGTCGATATTGACATGTATAATGGGACTCTATCTTTATTCTCGTCCGATTAATCAATTCTTAAAAAGATCTATCAGACTATGATGGAGTGAATGATTTGATCAATGAATATTCGATTCTTTTTTCAATTTTTAATCGATTCACAACAATTCTTTCATTTTTCATATAAATATAAAAAAATAAAGATTCGGGCCGTCATTAATCATTTGGAGATAGTATTGCAGTACTATACGTATGCATATAGGTTTATCCTTCATCCTTTCGGAAGTTTCGATGTAAGGATTCCTTTACTAACACAATGCAGCCAACTCCATTTGTTAGAACAGCTTCCATTGAGTCTCTGCACCTATCCTTTTTTATTCTCGGTTTATGAAACCCTTGTTTGTTTTAATAAAACAGGATTTGGCTCAGGATCGCCCATTTTTAATTCCAGGGTTTCTCTGAATTTGAAAGTTCTCACTTGGTAGGTTTCCATACCAAGGCTCAATCCAATTAAGTCCGTAGCGTCTACCAATTTCGCCATATCCCCTTTTTTGTTTTGTGATTAGGATCACATTATGATGCCGTCACCCTTTTTTCTTTCGTTTATATTATGCTGGAACCGTTGAATTCATTAGATACCGGTTCCTATATTGAAAAGTGTTTTCTACTATTTGATTTCTTGTCTATTTTCTTTGATCTCTATCGGAGACCAGTATTTGGTCCAATCAGAAATGATTCTATCATTTCTATATCACATTTCTATATCAGAAATTCAATATAGATATATACCGCATAACATATATATTATACTATATATAATATATTTATTATACTTAGATATGCCCCTATTTCTATCCGTGTAATTTTTAATACTTGAACGGTCGATTCTTTTTTTTTTTTTCATCTTAGCTTTCACCTTTTCGAATGAAACCAGAGGAGTGTTTCATTATGATCTGAATTACACTTTTATCTTTCATTTTATTCTTATCCTTTTCTTAGGGCAGACCCTCTATAACATAACAAAAAAAAGGAAAATTTGAGTATTATTAATTTTAAATTTAATTACTAGCCATAACTAATAAAATGGCTATAAACAATCATTCCGTTAATTTATAATTAGAAGATAATTCTAAATAAAATATATAAAAAATTCTAAATAAAATATATAAAAAAATGAAAATATATTTCATATATAATATATATGAAATATAATAAAATATCAAAAAAACATAGTACTATAGAATAGTAAAAAAAAAATCTTACTATTTAATTAAGCTAATTAAGATATTAATTATCGATAAACATATATTTGAGAAATAGATCGAAATTTAATATTCAAATATCCAATATTTTTGGAAATATTCTTTATATATATTTTATATATTTATTTTTATATTTATATAAATAATATTTCTTATGAAATAGCTAAGAATGAACAATTAATATCTCAGTAGTTTACTAAATTAGTATATGTGTACAATTTATGTTATGCGAGCCCGCTTAGCTCAGAGGTTAGAGCATCGCATTTGTAATGCGATGGTCATCGGTTCGATTCCGATAGCCGGCTTTTCTACATTTGTTTGATTTTTTACATAATTTAATGGATAATGTGAAATCAAAGTGAAAAACTTCTTTCCCTTTTCCCAAAGGTCACTGATCTATTTCTATTATTTCGTAGGAACTTCCAATTATGAATAAAAATTGTATTGGAGGAGTTCGATCTCTGTAGAACAAATCAATTAAGATAAGAAAAGAACCCTAAATTTTTATTATTTAAAATTCTTTTTATTTATATAATACAATTATTTATATACAATTAAGGTACGGATATTGATACAATTCCTCTAATTATTTATTCTTTGTAATACTTCAGTAAATTTCGCTTAATTTATCATATTTTAGTTTAGTTTTAATTTTGTTTTATGAAATTTCATAAAAAATAAGGAGTCTTTATGTCGCGTTACAGAGGACCTCGTTTCAAAAAAATCCGTCGTCTGGGGGCTTTACCGGGGCTAACTAGTAAAAAGCCTAGAACCGGAAGCGATCTTAGAAACCAATCGCGCCCCGGCAAAAAATCTCAATACCGTATTCGTTTAGAAGAAAAACAAAAATTGCGCTTTCATTATGGTCTTACAGAACAACAATTACTTAAATACGTTCGGATCGCCGGAAAAGCCAAAGGATCAACAGGTCAGGTTTTACTACAATTACTTGAAATGCGTTTAGATAACATCCTTTTTCGATTAGGTATGGCTTCGACTATTCCTCAAGCCCGCCAATTAGTTAACCACAGACATATTTTAGTTAATGGTCGTATAGTAGATATACCAAGTTATCGCTGCAAACCCCGAGATATTATTACAGTGAGGGATGAGCAAAAATCCAGGGCTCTGATTCAAAATTATCTTGATTCACCCCCCCGTGAGGAATTACCAAAACATTTGACTCTTCACCCATTCCAATATGAAGGATTAGTCAATCAAATAATAGATAGTAAATGGGTCGGTTTGAAAATAAACGAATTGCTAGTTGTAGAATATTACTCTCGTCAGACTTAACCCTAACTAAAATAACAAGGGTTCGGGCAATTTTGCCCCCTTAGTTTTGGCTTAAGTAAAGGGACCGGGGGTAAGTAAGGTAAGGGGTTTCATCTGGGGATTTTTCTCTTATTCATGTATCATAGATCGGTAGGGTATTTTCATTCCTTGTCGATTTTGTCCAGTATTTTTCGTACCACAGAAATTCGGGGTAGGGATAGATAATCTATATCAAAGAAAGGTCTAACTGTTGGAGTATCCATTCTTATTTGATGCATTGCAGTCAGTAACATTGGTGAATCAGTTGACGAGTACGGAAAGAGAGGGATTCGAACCCTCGGTAAACAAAAGTCTACATAGCAGTTCCAATGCTACGCCTTGAACCACTCGGCCATCTCTCCCACATAATGATTATGGCCCAAAAACCGAGTGAATAGTGAGTCATTCATATTATTTTGGATAGGTATGTATATTCAATTTTAACTCTAAAAATAGAAAACTTTTCATCAAAGAAAAATCCTTCCTCCGAGGCTGGGGATAAAGATAAATCCAAAAATTGTAAAATAAGGATATATATCTATTCATGTTTGCGAAGATGGTGTTTCCGCCCTTTCTAATATTTATACCGGATTAAATCACTCAATTGAAACGAATCCAATGATCGATATATTTTTTTTAGACTGTGTTTAATGGATACCTTTAAATCATGATTCTATTTAGTTTACACTATTATTCAATTTTCATAAAAATTATAAAATTCCTTTCCAGTTTTAGATTTTTCAACAACAACTCTTTACTCCAACTTCTTAACCCATAAATTTATTCCAAATTCATGAACCGCCCCCGGATTTTTTTTTATTGATTCCTGTCAAAAAGAAACAATTTGAGTAAAAGGTCTTTCTTTTTATTTTAATGAATCCGTTTTTATGTTATTTCGTACTGCACAATTCCTTTGTTTGTGGGATCGTTTTCTCACGAAAGGGAATTAAAATAAATTATAGAATTAATACACCTATGTCTAGATCTGGGATAAATGGAAATTTTATTGATAAAACCTTTTCAATTGTAGCCAATATCTTATTACGAATAATTCCGACAACTTCGGGAGAAAAAGAGGCATTCACCTATTACAGAGATGGTGCGATTTGATTATTTTTTTTTTATATTTTTACCGCTCTCAGTCTTAAGAGAAAGACAACATTATTCGGGATAGGAAGAAAAAAATTATGGAAATAAATCTACGCTTGTTGAAGGTGAAGTTTGTAAATAAAACAACGCCTTCTGTCGTGTATCCCCGATTAATGCAGCCTCAGATGCTTCAATTGTCGATTCTAGAGTATTGAGCGAAAGGTTACACCTATGGGTTAGGTCAACCCTACTCCACTAGTACCAATAGGGGGCATAGGGGAAGAAGCACTACTCCTAGGAATCAACACACGAAAACTTTGTTATAAATTATCCCTTTTCCTTATCAGGATCGGGACTAACAATGGTTGGGACAACAAACATCCATCTCGTTCGTATTTTGGATACCCGTATAACCATCGAAGACTGTTGAAGTGACTAATTCCTGCAAATTAAAGGGCGTTGAAGACAAAGAAATTGTTGGAGTAACTTTTTTTATCTAATACCAACATGCTTGATGTTAAGGAAAGATCTTCTACAAGAAGGTTGGCTAGAGATTTCTTGTAAAAACACCAGCCCCGCTTAGTTTATAATGAGAATATTTCAGTCTTTTT